TAATGGAAAAATAAAATTTAATGAGGATTTTGTTCATCCCACACGTACCCGTCATGGGCATCCTGCTTTTTTATGTTCTATAGACTTGTATGTAACTATTGAGAGTCGGGGTGTTATCCATAATGTGAATATTCCACCAAGGAGTTTGATTTTAGTTCAAAATGATCAATATGTAGAATCAGAACAAGTGATTGCTGAGATTCGTGCGGGAACGTCCACTTTTCATTTTAAAGAGAGGGTCCGAAAACATATTTACTCTGAATCAGAGGGAGAAATGCACTGGAGTACCGATGTCTACCATGCACCCGAATATACATATGGTAATGTTCATCTATTACCAAAAACAAGTCATTTATGGATATTAGCAGGAGGTCCGCGCAGATCCAGTATAATGTCTTTTTCGATCCACAAGGATCAAGATCAAATGAATGCTCATTCTTTTTCTGTCGAAGACAAATATATCTCTGATCTCTCAATGACTAATGATCGAGTAAGACATAAATTGTTGGATACTTCTAGTAAAAAAGATAGGGAAATCATTGATTATTCAATACCTGATCGAATCATATACAATGGTAAATCGAATTTTATATATCCGTCTATTCTCCAAGAGAATTCTGATTTATTAGCGAAAAGGCGAAGAAATAGATTAATCATCCCATTAAAATATGATCAAGAACGAGAAAAAGAACTAATACCCTGTTTTGGTATTTCGATTGAAATACCCATAAATGGTATTTTTCGTAGAAATAGTATTCTTGCTTATTTTGATGATCCACGATACAGAAGAAGCAGTTCAGGAATTACTAAATATGGGACCGTGGAGGTAGATTCAATCGTAAAAAAAGAGGATTTGATTGAGTATCGAGGAGCAAAAGAATTTAGTCTGAAATACCAAACGAAAGTAGATCGGTTTTTTTTCATTCCCGAAGAAGTGCATATTTTACCTGGATCCTCGTCCATAATGGTCCGGAACAATAGTATCATTAGAGTAGATACACAACTTGCTTTAAATAAAAGAAGTCGAGTAGGCGGATTAGTTCGAGTGGAGAGAAAAAAAAAAAGTATTGAACTGAGAATCTTTTCTGGAAATATTCATTTTCCTGGACAGACGGATAAGATATCCAGGCACAGCGGCATTTTGATACCGCCAGTAACGGGAAAAAAAAAAAATTCTAAGGAATCAAAAAAATTGAAAGATTGGATCTATGTCCAGCGGATCACACCTACCAAGAAAAAGTATTTTGTTTCAGTTCGGCCCGTAGTCACATATGAAATAGCCGGTGGGATAAATTTTGCAACACTTTTCCCTCAGGATCTCTTGCAGGAAAAGGATGATGTCCAACTTAGAGTTGTCAACTATATCCTTTATGAATATGGCAAGTCAATTCGAGGAATTTATCACACAAGTATTCAATTAGTTCGGACTTGCTTAGTATTAAATTGGGACAAAAAAAAAAACGGTTCCATAGAAGAGGTTTATGCCTCCTTTGTTGAGGTAAGGGCAAATGATCTAATTCGCGATTTCATAAGAATTGAGTTAGTCAAGTCCACTCTTTCGTATAGCGGAAAAAGATATAATATAACAGATTCGGGATTGATTCCCAATAAGGGATTAGATCGCACCAATATCAATCCCTTTCATTCTAAGGCGAAGGTTCAATCACTTACCCAACATCAAGGAACTATTGGTACGTTGTTGAATCGAAATAAGGAATGCCAATCTTTGATAATTTTGTCATCATCCAATTGTTTTCGAATTAGTCCATTCAATGGTTCGAAATATAACAATGCGACAAAAGAATTGGATCCCCTAATCCCAATTAGGGATTTGTTGGGTCCTTTAGGTACTATTGTACCTAAAATAGCGAATTTTTATTTATCTTACCATTTATTAACTCATAATCAGATCTTGGTAAAGAAATATTTGCTACTTGACAATTTTAAACAGACTTTCCAAGTACTTCAAGTACTTAAATATTGTTTAATAGATGAAAATAGGAAGATTTATAATCCCGATCCGCGCAGTAATATAATTTTGAATCCATTCCATTTAAATTGGTGTTTTCTTCATCAAGATTCTGGCGAAGAGATATCTACAATAATTAGCCTTGGGCTATTTATTTGCGAAAATGCATGTCTATTCAAATACGGGCCACACATAAAAAAATCTGGTCAAATTTTAATTGTTCATGTTGACTCCTTAGTTATAAGATTGGCTAAGCCCTATTTGGCTACTCCAGGAGCAACAGTTCATGGCCATTATGGAGAAATCCTTTATGAAGGAGAGACATTAGTTACATTTATATATGAAAAATCGAGATCTGGTGACATAACGCAAGGTCTTCCAAAAGTGGAACAGGTCTTAGAAGTGCGTTCGATTGATTCAATATCGATGAACCTCAAAAAGAGAGTTGAAAGTTGGAACGAACGTATACCAAGAATTCTTGGAATCCCCTGGGGATTCTTGATTGGAGCTGAGCTAACCATAGCCCAAAGTCGTATCTCTTTGGTTAATAAGATTCAAAAGGTTTATCGATCTCAGGGTGTACAGATCCATAATAGACATATAGAGATCATTGTACGTCAAATAACATCAAAAGTGTTGGTTTCAGAAGATGGAATGTCTAATGTTTTTTCACCCGGAGAATTAATTGGATTGTTGCGAGCGGAACGAGCGGGACGTGCTTTAGACGAAGCGATCAATTATCGGGCAATCTTATTGGGAATAACGAGGGCATCCCTGAATACTCAAAGTTTCATATCCGAAGCGAGTTTTCAAGAAACCGCTCGAGTTTTAGCAAAAGCTGCTTTACGAGGTCGTATTGATTGGTTGAAAGGACTGAAAGAGAACGTTGTTCTGGGGGGGATTATTCCCGTTGGCACTGGATTCAAAAAATTAGTGCACCATTCAAGGCAAGACAAAAACTTTTATTTGGAAATCAAAAGGAAGAATCTATTCGAGTTGGAAATGGGAGATATTTTGTTATACCATAGAGAATTATTTTGTTCTTGTGCTCCAAACAATTTCCATGAGACATCACAACAATCATTTACGCGATTTAATGATTCCTAAGAAGAGATTCATTCTTTTTATTTTAACTATCTGGAACTATTTGGTCCGATTATTAATATTAATTTATGATTATTAATATTAATTTAGTAATAAAAACAAAAAATAAGTAATTAAAAGAAATTAATGGTTTGGGCCGTATAGCAACGGTCAATCCACGGTAGAAGGTTCCGTAGGAACAATTATTTTACCTTGTCTCTTTGTTAAAAGAAAAAAAAAAAAAAGAGGAAGTGTGGGGAAAAATGATAAGAAGATATTGGAACATCAATTTGGGAGAGATGATGGAAGCAGGAGTTCATTTTGGTCATGGTACTAGAAAATGGAATCCTAGAATGGCCCCTTACATCTCTGCAAAGCGTAAAGGTATTCATATTATAAATCTTACGAGAACTGCTCGTTTTTTATCAGAAGCCTGTGATTTAGTTTTTAATGCAGCAAGTAGTGGAAAAAACTTTTTAATTGTTGGTACCAAAAATAAAGTAGCGGATTTAGTAGCATCAGCTGCAATAGGGGCTCGGTGTCATTATGTTAATAAAAAATGGCTCGGTGGTATGTTAACGAACTGGTCCACTACGGAAACGAGACTTCATAAGTTCAGGGACTTAAGAGCAGAACAAAAGACGGGGAAACTCAATCGTCTTTCCAAAAGAGATGCGGCAATGTTGAAGAGAAAATTATCTACCTTGCAAACATATCTGGGTGGGATCAAATATATGACGGGGTTACCCAATATTGTAATCATCGTTGATCAGCAAGAAGAATATACGGCTCTTCGAGAATGTGTCATTTTAGGGATTCCTACTATTTGTTTAATTGATACAAATTGTGACCCGGATCTCGCGGATATTTCGATTCCAGCCAACGATGACGCTATAGCCTCAATCCGATTCATTCTTAACAAATTAGTATTCGCAATTTGCGAGGGTCGTTCTAGCTATATAAGAAATCGTTGATTATGATTAAGAATAATAAGATTAATTAATTGTTTGGGAACTCAATAGATTTATTGGATCGGTTACTATTCTTGAACTAAAAAAGAGATAAAGAGAAAAATGGGGATATTTATATTATGTTATGTGATTTTTTAGTATCCTAAAATTTCTTGGTATCCTAAATGAAATTTAATTTGTATTAATGATTAATGTCGATGAGTTGAGAAAGAGATGGTTGCATCAAAATAATTTTTTAAGTTCGATTTATGTTAGAGGACAATATGAATGTTATTCCATGTTCCATTAAAACACTCAACGGGTTATATGATATATCGGGTGTAGAAGTAGGCCAACATTTATATTGGCAAATAGGAGGTTTACAAATCCATGCCCAAGTACTTATTACTTCTTGGGTAGTAATTGCTATTTTATTAGGTTCAGTCATCATAGCTGTTCGGAATCCACAAACCATTCCGACCGACGGTCAGAATTTCTTCGAATATGTCCTTGAATTTATTCGAGACTTGAGCAAAACTCAGATTGGAGAAGAATATGGTCCTTGGGTTCCCTTTATTGGAACTATGTTCCTATTTATTTTTGTTTCTAACTGGTCAGGTGCTCTTTTACCTTGGAAAATTATACAGTTACCTCATGGGGAGTTAGCTGCGCCCACGAATGATATAAATACTACTGTTGCTTTAGCTTTACCCACGTCAGGGGCATATTTTTATGCGGGTCTTACCAAAAAAGGATTGGGGTATTTCGGGAAATACATCCAACCAACTCCAATACTTTTACCAATTAACATCCTAGAAGATTTCACAAAACCTTTATCTCTGAGTTTTCGACTTTTCGGTAATATATTGGCTGATGAATTAGTAGTTGTTGTTCTTGTTTCTTTAGTACCTTCAGTAGTTCCTATCCCCGTTATGTTTCTTGGATTATTTACAAGCGGTATTCAAGCTCTTATTTTTGCAACTTTAGCCGCAGCTTATATAGGTGAATCCATGGAGGGTCATCATTGATTAGCTTTTGAAATAGTCTTTTTTTTTAACTTAACCTAAGTAATGCATGGTTCAAAATACGCACTTGGTTGGGGAACATAATACATAATAGATACAAATACATATGTATATACGACCCAATCTCGTAGGAGGAAAGATGGACGATCTTATGGAATTGGAAAAGGATGGGTTAGGGGGGTCAAACTAGATATATGTAATGTCTATAAGTCTAGCCCTTACGTATGTTTCAAAGAATGATTCTAAAATCCAATGCAATATAAAATGCAGGTGGTTTACATTATGGAAGAAACAAATGTATATGTGATATTAGATATTTACTAGTTATATAGGGGTTATCCCTATACTATAGGTATAGACTATATATGAATTATATAAGTTATATAAGTATGAATTATATATTTTATATATATATTTCTTTATTTGATATTTTATTATTTTGTATTTATTCCTATATTATTATTATCATTTTAATTCGGAGTTTTTAGTTACTTCGACCCGATAGATCTTAGCGATAAAATAAGTAATAATTCATTGGTTGATTGTATCATTAACCATTTCTTTTTTTTGGTACGAGGAACTGAACTTACTATGAATCCACTGATTTCTGCCGCTTCCGTTATTGCTGCTGGATTGGCCGTAGGGCTTGCCTCCATTGGACCTGGAATTGGTCAAGGTACTGCCGCGGGCCAAGCTGTAGAAGGTATTGCGAGACAACCAGAAGCGGAAGGTAAAATACGAGGTACTTTATTACTTAGTCTAGCTTTTATGGAAGCTTTAACTATTTACGGACTGGTCGTGGCATTAGCGCTTTTATTTGCAAATCCTTTTGTTTAATTTAATCCTAAAATTAGAAATATGAAAAAGTACATTACGTGCTAATTCTTAAATTTATTTTATTAACTCGTACTTACCATTTGCTTCTTCTAATTATATCAACACTTTACTCCTACAATTACTTATGAGACAATACCCCGGGAAGGACTGATTTAAGGTGAGGATGAGGAATTCACGGATCCGCTCGCTTTCTTCCTTCCCACCCTTAATACAACGGAAACCTTTTTATTATAGGATAGGAAACGTTTCAACAAACGAAATATTTCGCAATTGACGTGAGACCTAGGACCTAACCTAATAAGTATCTTATTATTGAGAACTAAAAAAGAAAAAAATAAATTAATAATCAAAGAAATCGATCGAAAAAGGGGCGAGTGAGGTGATACAAAAAGAACTCTGTTCTTTTTTAGTCTTATCTATAAAAAAAGAGAAGAGCATATGAAAAATATAACCGATTTTTTTGTTTCCTTGGGCTATTGGCCATCCGCCGGGAGTTTCGGGTTTAATACCGATATTTTAGCAACAAATCCAATAAATCTAAGTGTAGTGCTTGGTGTATTGATTTTTTTTGGAAAGGGAGTGTGTGCGAGTTGTATATTTCAAGAATAGGTTGGATCCAACCAGCTGCACTTTATTATGATTATATATCTATTTTAAAAAATAGGATAAGAAATAGGAAAGAAAGGTGCACGATCTCGACGAATTACTTATGAATAAATTAATAAATCATATGTAAGAACCATAGCATTTCGTGACTCATTGGTAAATCTTGATTCTCTATCGACCAATAATGTGAGACCATTAACATGGTCAAAGCTAAACAGTTTGAAGTTCAGGCACAACATGGTACTCTTTCTACCACTCTGTTAGTACAAAAAAGGTTTCAAAATGAATAGTTGGTAATTCATACGATATAGAACACTCATATCGAGAAAATAATTTGAAACCTTTTATTAGAAAAGGGGCGCCTTATCCTTTTTACCCAATGCCGAATCGACGACCTATATATAAAAAGAGGCATTTTTGGATTTAATGAAGATTTGAATAAAAAGGGAAATACAAAAAATATAAGAATTTAAATAAAAAATAAATAAATAAACAACTTTGCTGACAATTATAGATTTTTGTCTGGTCGGAAGAGCCCTCCTAATATTTTGTATATCAGTTTTGATATCTTTGAATACGAACAGAAAAGAGAGGGTAGGCTCATTACATTAAAAGATATGGGAATGTCCATAAAATAAATAATTGATTGAGCGTGAGAGCCAAATGAATCGAAAGATTCATGTTTGGTTCGGGAAGAGATCATGGGAGTTTTGAATTTAATGGTAAGATAATCTACTTTCATTAAATGATTTATTAGATAATCGAAAACAGAGGATCTTGAGTACTATTAGAAATTCTGAAGAATTACGTAAAGGGGCCATTGAGCAGCTTGAAAGAGCCCGGGCTCGCTTACGTAAAGTAGAAATTGAAGCAGATGAGTATCGAATGAATGGATACTCTGAGATAGAACGAGAAAAACTAAATTTAATTAATGCTACTAGTGATAGTTTGGAACGATTAGAAAATTACAAAAATGAAACCCTTCATTTTGAACAACAAAGAGCGATTAATCAGGTTCGACAACGAGTTT